AATATATATATATAAATATATTTTATAATAAAATATAAATAAGTAATATAAAATTAAATAAGTAATATAAAATATAAAAATATAAATAAGTAATATATAAATAAATAATAAAGGTTCTTTTCTTGATTGATTTGTTCTACAGAGACCGAACTTCTAGTTTTTTTTTTATAATTGGAAGTTTCTATGAGATAATAGAGAGATAATAGATTGGTGACCCTTGGTAAGGTAAAAGGGTAAGAAGCCTTTTCAATATTCTTATTATCGATTTTGTAAAAAAAAAAAAAATCAAACAGGTGGAGAAAAGCCAGCTATCGGAATCGAACCGATGACCATCGCATTACAAATGCGATGCTCTAACCTCTGAGCTAAGCGGGCTCGCATAACATAAATTGTACACGCATAGGAATTTAGTAAACTACTGGGATCTTAGTTATTAACTGTTCATAATTCATATGAATGTAGAGAAGAATATAGAATAGAATTTCAAAGAAATATTGGATATTTGAATATTATAAAACATAGCAATTAAAATAACAATTAATATAGCACTATATAATTTCGATTTTTTTATCAATTATATGTTTATCAATAATCAATATCTTGATTAGATAGTAAGATTTTTTTTTGAATTAAAAAATGACTTTGTAATTCTTTTTTAATTTTTATATTATAAAAATAATATAATAAAAAATTTCCTTTTTAGTTCTTTTTTTTATGTTATTTATGTTATTGTTATAGAAGGTCTGCCCTAAGAAAAGGAGAAGAAAAAAATGAAAAAGAAAAGTGCAATCTATAATCTATATAAATGCAATCCAGATCATAATGAAACATTCCGGTGTTTTCATTCGGAAAGGTGAAAGCTAAGACGAAAAAAAAGAATCGACCGTTCAAGTATTCAAAATTACACGCTAAAAATGATAGAAATAGGGGCATAGCATATTAGCATATACATATATATAATAATATATTTATGTATAATATTATTATATATATATAATATATAATAAATATATGTATAATAAATATACATAACATAATATGTATGTGGTATATGTGGTATATGTGGTATATATCCATCTATATTGTATATTGAATTTCATTTCGAATACGGAACTGATAGAATCTTTTCTGATTGGACCAAATATGAGTATCCGATAGAGATGAAAGAAGATAGACAATAAATCCAAATTAGGAGAAAACGCTTTTCAACATGGAACCGCTTTCTAATGAATTCAACGGTTCCGGCCTAATATAAATAAATGAATAAAATAAAGAAGGGCGGCATCAAGACCCTAAATCACAAAAAAAGGGGGATATGGCGAAATTGGTAGACGCTACGGACTTAATTGGATTGAGCCTTGGTATGGAAACCTACCAAGTGATAACTTTCAAATTCAGAGAAACCCTGGAATTACAAATGGGCAATCCTGAGCCAAATCCTGTTTTCTGAAAACAAACAAGGATTCAGAAAGTGATAATAAAAAAGGATAGGTGCAGAGACTCAATGGAAGCTGTTCTAACAAATGGAGTTGGCTGCGCTGCGTTAGTAAAGGAATCCTTCCATCGAAACTCCAGAAAGGATGAAGAATAAACCTATATATACGTATACGTACTGAAATACTATCTCCAAACCAAATGATTAATGACGACCCGAATCTTTTTTTTATATTTATATGTTTATATGAAAAATGAAAGAATTGCTGTGAATCTATTCCAAGTAAAAAAATGGAATATTCATTGATCAAATCATTTACTCCAGCGTAATCTGATAGATCTTTTGAAAAATTTATTAATCGGACGAGAATAAAGATAGAGTCCCATTCTACATGTCAATATCGGCAACAATGAAATTTATAGTAAGAGGAAAATCCGTCGACTTTAGAAATCGTGAGGGTTCAAGTCCCTCTATCCCCAAAAAGGCCCATTTGATTCCCTAATTTTTATCCTATACTCTCATTTCGTTAGAGGTTCAAAATTCGTTATGTTTCTCATTCATTAATTTTTTTCTTTTCACAAGCCTTGTGATATATATGATACACGTACAAATGAACATCATTGAGCAAGTAACCCCGATTGTAAATTGGAATGATCATATTATCGCTCGTACTGTACTGAAACTTACAAAGTCTTCTTTTTTTTGAAGATCTAAGAAATTCCACCAAGGCCTGGATAAGACTTTGTAACCCCCTTTTCGTCTTTTTAATTGACATAGACCCAAGTCATCTATTAAAATGAGGATGATGCGTCGTGAATGGTCGGGATAGCTCAGCTGGTAGAGCAGAGGACTGAAAATCCTCGTGTCACCAGTTCAAATCTGGTTCCTGGCACATGGGTTATTTGTATGAGTATCTATTCTACAAATTGGTCGACATACATATTCATTAATTAATAGTATAGATCATGATACATAGTTATCCATCTAAGTGGCTGGAGGGATACCCTTTACTATTTAAGACTATTTAAGAAACATAGAATATTTATAGATGAGTAAAGCGTAGCT